ATCTATACTTTCAATATGCGATAAAAAAAAAGAATAAGATTCTATCTGTTCTATTTGAGAAAAGTGAAAGGTGCGTATTTTCTTCCCTTTTATGATACACGCATCCTTCTCATAATGAATAGAGAGCGGGTAGCGGGAATCGAACCCGCATCGTTAGCTTGGAAGGCTATGGGTTATAGTCGACGTCAATTCATTATTTTTAACGTCTCTAATTCAAAACCGAACATGAAACTTTTATTTCATTCGGCTCCTTTATGGAAGATGGCTGGATTCCATAATCTAAGCCATAAACGAACTAAAAGAAGTTGCTTCATAAGATCTATGTCCGCTTTTCTGTCTGAATGTATACCAAACAAATTGCTTTCTAGATGATCCCTCTAGAAGACGAGGGGTATTTTGAAAAGTCCTTCTAGTTACTTCGTTCTCTATTTCTCCTTGCGTGAATCTTGAGGAAAGAAATTTTTGTTTCCACCCGAGCTGAAATAAAATGTCGATAACTTTAGTAAACCAAAGTCGTCCTTTATTAGCTATTGTGCTTCAACCTCTTCAAATGAAAAAATTGAAGATCTAGTTACGATTAGAAGTACACTTTTGTATCTTCCTCCATGGATTCTTTACTTAATACTCATTCAATTGTTAAGTCTTGATACAGCGCAAAAAAATTATGCTTCGCGATTCCCTACTCCAATGTGAAAATTTATAATGGACTTTTGGGTACAAATCACGAAAATGTATATGATTCCTCAAATCGCTTATTGAGAGGTAAAGGATTCAATCCTTTCTAAGAAATAAAGTTTTTAATCGGAACGGAATATGAATAAAACCTAAAGACCCCTTAACTATTTCAGTTGTTAATAGAACGAATCACACTTTTACCACTAAACTATACCCGCTACATTGTGATTATTGTATATGAATGGACCATTTGTCGAACAAGAACATTACTCTATGTAATAATGTAATATAATAAATAAAGATAGGATTAAGGACAAAATCCTAAATTAAATTGGAAATGAGAGTGCTCGGGTCTTTTCCTGGAGAAACTTAATGAGATAAGAAAAGGGGGGCCTTTTGACCTTGAAAAAATGTGTGTTCTTGAGGGGTTATTTAGTAGAAGACCTGCCCCAAAAGAACTATATAGCATAACAAGAAATGGCCTGGCTAGGTACCGACCCGGCCAGGTGGGGGAATCAAATAAAGGACGGACCCTTCGGATCGGATGAAATAAAATTCAAAGGGTACTCTTTAACGTACCAACTTCACTCTTTTTTTTTTCTATTTTTGAAATACTTTTTCTTTACTTCAGGGGTAACATAGTCATTATCCTTTGTTAATTGGGAGAGATGGCTGAGTGGACTAAAGCGGCTGATTGCTAATCCGTTGTACGACTTCTTCGTACCGAGGGTTCGAATCCCTCTCTTTCCGTTTCTTCCGACGGCTTAATATTTTCTTTCGACTTCAAATTCAAAAAAAAAAATCTTGAGACCCCCCTTTTTTTTTTTTATTTTATCTTTTATCATAGTTCACTATCTGTAATAGAGAAACTCATAAGAAAATGAATAAATCAAACAACAAGAAATCCTTTCTTTTTTTATTCCTCACGCCCTGGATTACGCCCTGGATCATTCGATAGGAATCCAAAGATAAAGAGAGAAACAAAAAATATCACTACTGTGTAAACGAAGAGTTTAAGAGTAAGCATTATACAATCTCCAGGATAAGATCCTATTTTTTGGAAAACGAGAATAGATTATCTATTTTTATACCCCATATTCTAGGTTTGACACCAAACCAATAGATGAAGTGGTTTAGAGATAAATCAAAAAAGAAAAAACCTAATATCTTTTCGGTATCCAAATTCTCTGTCATATCTACAGTTACTGTGGGGGGATTTACTAGTTTCTTGTTCACTGGAAGGTGAAGAAGGGCAAAACGAGGAAATGAGATGATTCAGATTCATCGCGCCTATTCAAGAATTTCCATGTTTGAATCGAGGGTTCATATCATAATGTAAGAGATCCGATCTTTTTTCAATTGTTAGTTTTTTTTTTATTGATTAAATCATGAATCTTTGTAGGACAGTATTAAATAAAGATCTCATCGAAAACTTACAGCAGCTTGCCAAACAAAGGCTAAGAGAAAAAAGAGCACAGGGATGACTGGCATAAAATCTACGATTGGATTAAGAAAAGCGTAAGACTCGGGTAACTTAGCAAAGAAAAAACTACTCGAATGAAGGGCAGAATTAAGACAGCTACAGATAAAACTAAAGATATTAAGCATAACAAACATTTCATTCTTGGAGATAATTGTATTTGATTGAGTTTTGAGTTATTGATTAAGGGATAAACGGGGAAAATGAACAAAAGAATCCTGCTTTTTTTACGTACTCAATCAAAAACCCCTCAATTCTCGCACGAAAATAGAAGGAAGCATACTTTCATACAATATCTTAATTGAATTCTATCTAATGATCAATAAATTCAGTGGAATTCTCTAACTAGTTGTGTGAAATCCTAGTACCAATCTAACGGATTCCATAGAGGTTTTTATTGATTGTGATTTGACAATTCATTAAAATTATTCAATAATATTCAATTGATTGAAAAAAAAAAGAAACAACTCTAGAAGTTGTGGATGTGGGATGGATGTGGGGCGTGGCCGAGTGGTAAGGCGCCGGGTCTTGTTCCCGGAATATCGAAGGTTCGAAACCTTTCGTCCCAGCACATCCCACACTTTTCTTTCTTCTAGTTACTAGTTCGAAGAAAGAGAACTTTTTCCTCTGTGCCTATAAAGGATGGAATCCGTATGTGGTCAATGTGTAGTGGGGCGTGGCCAAGTGGTAAGGCAACGGGTTTTGATCTCGTTATTCGAAGGTTCGAATCCTTCCGCTCCAAGGTATTCTATACCTTATGTAGAATACCAATTAGTAATTGATAAAAGTCAATATCAATTACTATACTTTCGATTCAGCCAATGACTATTCATGATTCCATATTGAATCAATTCCAGACGGGTTCTAAAGGAAAGCAGTTTTATGGTGAAACTTCGTTTAAAACGATGCGGTCGGAAGCAACGTGCGACTTGAAGGACATGATGAACTATGGATTCTTAACACCCATCATTTTCTTTATTTTTTGAAGATTCTAGTTCGAGTATAGAAGGTGCTCTGAACTCGACATACAAAATTTGTTTTTTATTTCCACTTTCCACGAACCCTTTTTTCGTTTTCGTGAACGTGTAAGTAATTAATTAAATAGGATACAATGGAGCTCGAGAAGAAATGATTGAGTCATTTCTCAGAGGTAGGGATCTATGGCTCACAGCAATTAATAGACGAACTTCGTGACTCTTATTTCTTATTTAATAAGAAAGAAATGGAAACAATCCAATTCCAGCAAGAGGTTTAAGTGTATCGAATCGAGGGGAATCAACCATTCGTATGATTCTTTAAAGAGAAAGAAATCACAAAAGGGATGTTGCTACCCTTTTGGTATGATTACGGATCACCGAAGTAATGTTTAAGCCTAACGATTCAAAAAAAAAAGTGAAAATATCATGTAACAAGAAAACGCCATTTTCAATTGTCTCAACAATTTCATTTTCATAAAAAAAGGAAAATTGATTCTAAACGAGACAAAAAGGGAGTTAAAGAGAGCTCAATAAATGAATGAACCTTAGGACCTTTTCACTCTTTCTTTGGGTAAGAATGATCCAACAACCTGAGCTATAAAAAAAATGATTTTTTGATGAATTGGGGTTCTCACTTGATTTTCGAATCGATAGATCACCCTTCGAATCATTCTTTCTCGAGCCGTACGAGGAGAAAACCTCCCTTACGTTTCTAAGGGGGGCTGTAGTCATCTACAGCTATCCCAATGGGCCATCTATCGAATCGTTGCAATTGATGTTCGATCCCGAAGAGATGGAAGGGCTCTTTGTAAAGTGGGTCTTTACGACCCGATCAATAATCAAACTTCTTTAAATCTTCCTGCTATTTTTCATTTCATTGAAAAAGGAGCTGAGCCTACGAGAACCGTTTATAATATCTTAAAGAAAGCAAAAATTTTTCAAGAACTTTCAGGATTTTTTTTTAATCCGAATCCTCTTTTTTTGTTCTACGAACAAGGAAGCTATAAGTAATGCAACTATAAATCTCATGGAGAGTTCGATCCTGGCTCAGGATGAACGCTGGCGGCATGCTTAACACATGCAAGTCGGACGGGAAGTGGTGTTTCCAGTGGCGGATGAGTAGGGCAGAGGCCTACTATTTCTTCATCTAGGATCTGACTTAATACTTAATATAATAACCCCAAAAAAAATAGAAAATATAGGAGGTAAAATCAATATGATTCTAGATGATTCTAGTCATTTTTTATGCGGTGCGGCAGCATTAGTTTGGATCACAAGTTGAAACCGTATCTAGGATACGACTTATTACTTAATATAATATATATTAATATTAACCAAAAAAAAAATCTAAAATATAGGAGGTAGAATCAAAATGATTCTAGTCATTTTTTATGTGGTGCAGCAAGCCCGCATTAGTTTGGATCACAAGTTGAAACCGTATAAAGAGGTTATTTTGATTATACTTATTATAATCAAAATGATAATTCGAATTTGGTACTTCTATATAAAAAGGTTTATAGAATTGATTTTCAAGTATTTTCTTAATATAGAAGCTTGGAAAATATTTCTCGGTTGGAAGTACCTTTTACTGGTTTGGAGGCTATTTGAAAAATCGATATTCAACCTATCTATGTGGGTGGCGATCTCCCAGTATCTTTCGAAAAAAGAAAATTGGGTAGAAATACTCATAATTTGTGTCGATCGAATTATCCAACTATATCTATATCTGGATAAGCATTATTCGATCGAGTATAAGTACGTGCTCTGTTTTGGAGGTGTAATAATGATGAAGTGGTTTAATCTGCTAAGTCCTTGGTATTACCCACAACCGCAGAACGTGACTTATGTTTCGAACAAAACGACAGATAGAGCCGGCAACACTACCCTCGAGGTCATACACTATGACCAAAGGGGGAACATGACTGTGGAATTGGAAAAATACGACCGAAGGGGGAACAGGATCCTATATGATAGGAAAAGAAAAAAAACCAAACCTTGGTGGAAACGAATTTTTTAATTCGTTCAAAAACTAGCTACGTGTGCACTGCACGTAGCTAGTGTCAATACAGCACTAGTCCTTTTTTTTTTTCACTTTGATTTCTTTTTGATTTTGTCTAGTGTAGACTGTCTCTTGGCCCGTAGGTCCTGACACAAGGTTAGAATTCTAGCTCTTCCAGAGTGGTATCTCACTGACGGCTTGGCCCCCCGGAAGGGGGCCTTCTTCGCCCTCCACCTAAGCTGCGCAGGAAAGGCCTAAAGCCAATCCCAGGGAACAGTAAAGCTTCATAGGGTCTTTCTGTCCAGGTGCTTGTCAACGTTCATTTTATATTGACAATAGTGTATTGAATAAATAGAATTTCATTATGGTAATTTTCAATTAAGTAAATCTATTTCTCTCCGAATTCTAATTCTAGATGGGGTTTGCAATCTCTTTATTTTTATTATGATTCATCTATACACTCGGGTTGCTAACTCAACGGTAGAGTACTCGGCTTTTAAGTGCGACTAGAATCTTTTACACATTTGGATGAAGCAACGAATTCATCCATACCATTGGTAGAGTTTGTAAGACCACGACTGATCCTGAAAGAGAAGAGAACGAATGGAAAAAACAGCATGTCGTATTAACGAATTAAGGAAGAACTCTAAGAGCACTTCATTCTTAATCCTTACCGGATCAATACAAAGTATTCTTTGAATTCTTATATTATATTTCAATATGGGTCGAGTGAATAAATGGATAGAGCCGCAAGGATCCAATTATAGAAAACAAAAAGCAACGAGCTTCTCTTCTTAATTCGAATGATTTCCCGATCTAATTAGACGTTAGAAATATATTAGTACCTGATTCGGGAAAAGGTTCTCCCATAACCATAAAAATAAGTGGATTCTCCATTTCTTTATTTCTTTTTTTTTGAATCCTAATTATTAACTATCTCCACTCTTATTGAGTGGAGACGAATGTGTAGAAGAAACGGTATATTGATAAATAGAAGATAAATAGAATCAATTCTAAAATCAAAAGAGCGATCGGGTTGCAAAAATAAAGGATTTCTTATTATTTCAATATCCTAATTAAAGAACACAAACCTATTGGTTGGATGAAAAAAAAAGAGAATCCCTTGATAAGCTTATCTATCTTCAGGGTAGATATCATTTTATGACTATCTACCTTGTTTTGACTGTATCGCACTATGTATCATTTGATAGTCCAAGAAACCCTCGGTCTTTGGTTCAAATCTCATTTTCAATGGAAGAATTACAAGGATATTTCCAAATAGATAGATCTCGACGACAAGACTTCTTATATCCATTTCTATTTCAGGAGTCTATTTATGCGCTTGCTCATGATCATGGTTTAAATAGATCGATTCTTTCTGAACCTCTCGAAAATTTAGGTTATGACAACAAATCCAGTTCACTAATTTCAAAACGTTTAATTACTCGAATGTATCAACAGAAGCATTTGATTCTCTTTGATAATGATTTTAACCAAAATACATTTCGTGATCAGAATCAGAAGAAGCATTTTTATTCTAAAATGATATCAGAGGGTTTTTCACTCATTGTGGAAATTCCATTCCCTCTGCGATTAGTACCTTCCCTAGAAGCGAAAGAAATAGCAAAATCTCATAATTTACGATCAATTCATTCAACATTTCCCTTTTTAGAGGATAAATTATCACATTTCAATAATGCCTTAGATATACTAATACCCTACCCCATCCATTTGGAACTCTTGATTCAAACCCTTCGCTATTGGATACAGGATACCCCCGCTTTGCATTTATTACGATTCTTTCTCTACGAGTCTCAGAATTCGAATAATCTGATTACTCAAAAAAAAATCGATATTTCGCATTTTTCAAATCAGAATCAAAGATTTTTCTTGTTCCTATATAATATTCATATATATGAATGCGAATCCATATTCGTTTTTCTCCGTAAACAATCTGTTCATTTACGATCAAGATCGTATAGAGCCCTTCTTGAGCGAACACATTTTTATCGAAAAATAGACAAGTTTTTCTTCATTTTTCATAAAAATTTTCAGACCACCTTATGGTTGTTCAAGGATCCTTTCATGAATTATGTCAGATATCAAGGAAAAGCCATTCTGGCTTCAAAAGGAACACCTCTTCTGATAAAAAAATGGAAGTATTACCTTGTCAATTTTTGTCAAGGTTATTTTGACTTGTGGCCTCAACCAGATAGAATTCAAATAAACCAATTCTCCAAGCACTCCCTCGATTTTCTGGGCCATCTTTCAAGTTTACGGCTAAAGCCTTGTGTGGTAAGGAGTCAAATGTTAGAAAATTCATTTATTATAGATGTTTCTATTAATAAGTTTGATACTATAGTCCCCAC